AGAACAATTAGCCAATATGGATTTGCGAAGTATTCTAGATTATTCATTAGTCGAATGGAAGGAATTAGGCGAAGAAAGAACCACGGGTAATGAATGGGAAGATCGCAAAATTGGAAGAAGAAGGGATTTTTTGGTTAGACGCATAGAATTAGCTAAACACTTTATTCGAACAAATATCGAACCCGAATGGATGGTTTTATGTTTACTACCAGTTCTTCCTCCTGAATTACGACCCATCATTCAGATAGATGGGGGTAAGCTAATGAGCTCGGATATTAATGAACTCTATAGAAGAGTCATCTATCGAAACAATACGCTTACCGATCTATTAACAACAAATAGATCCACACCGGGGGAATTAGTAATGTGTCAAGAGAAATTGGTACAAGAAGCCGTAGATACGCTTCTTGATAATGGAATTCGCGGACAGCCAATCAGGGATGGTCATAATAAGATTTACAAGTCGTTCTCTGATGTAATTGAAGGAAAAGAGGGAAGATTTCGTGAGACTATGCTTGGCAAACGAGTTGATTATTCGGGTCGTTCTGTCATTGTTGTAGGACCCTCACTTCCACTACATCGATGTGGATTGCCTCGGGAAATAGCAATAGAGCTTTTCCAGACATTTGTAATTCGGGGACTAATTAGACAACATCTTGCTTCGAACATAGGAGTTGCTAAGAGTCAAATTCGGGAAAAAGATACAATTGTATGGGAAATATTGCAAGAAGTTATGCAGGGGCACCCCGTATTGCTGAATAGAGCGCCCACTTTGCATAGATTAGGCATCCAGGCATTTCAACCCATTTTAGTCGAAGGACGTTCTGTTTGTTTACATCCATTAGTTCGTAAGGGATTCAATGCAGACTTTGATGGGGATCAAATGGCTGTTCATGTACCCTTATCTTTGGAGGCTCAAGCGGAGGCCCATTTACTTATGTTTTCGCATATGAATCTCTTGTCTCCAGCTATTGGGGATCCTATTTCCGTACCAACCCAAGATATGCTTATTGGTCTATATGTATTAACCATTGGGAATCGCCGAGGTATTTGTCGAAATAGGTATAATCCATGGAATCGAAGAAAGTATCAAAATGAAAGAATTAATGATGATAATCATCAGTCTAAGAAACAAAAAGAACCCTTTTTTTGTAATTCCTATGATGCAATTGGAGCTTATCGACAGAAAAGACTCAATTTAGATAGTCCTTTTTGGCTCCGTTGGCGAATCGATCAACGCATTATTGCTTCAAGAGAAGGTCCCATCGAGATTCACTATGAATCTGGAGGAACTTGTCAGGAGATTTATGAACATACTTTTTTAGTAAGAAGTGTAAAACAAGAAATTCTTTGTATATATATTCGAACAACTATTGGTCATATTTCTCTTTTTCGAGAAATCGAAGAAGCTCTACAAGGGTTTTGTCGAGCCTGCTCGTATGGTCACTAATCATATGGCATCTCAATTAAGTGATTTTGTGACACTGGCGTGAATTTTGATCTCTCTATTGCTACTAGGACTCTACTTCCTCTGAATTTTCATCCGGATTAATATTGAGAAAGGGAAGTTTTCAAATCATTGACTCAAACTCATTGTCGAATCCCAATCAGCAGAATATGGAGGGACTTATGGCAGAACGAGTCAATCTAGTCTTTCACAATAAAATAATAGACGGAACTGTCATTAAAAAACTTATTAGCAAATTAATAGATCACTTCGGAATGGCATATACATCACACATTCTGGATCAAGTCAAAACTCTGGGTTTCCAGCAAGCCACTGCTACATCCATTTCATTAGGGATTGATGATCTTTTAACAATCCCTTCTAAGGGATGGTTAGTACAAGATGCTGAAGAACATAGTTTAATTTTAGAACAACACCATCATTATGGGAATGTGCACGCAGTAGAAAAATTACGCCAATCTATTGAGGTGTGGTATGCTACAAGTGAATATTTGCGACAAGAAATGAATCCTAATTTTAGGATGACAGATTCACTTAATCCAGTCCATATAATGTCTTTTTCGGGAGCTAGAGGAAATGCATCTCAAGTGCACCAATTAGTAGGTATGAGGGGATTAATGTCGGATCCTCAAGGACAAATGATTGATTTACCTATTCAAAGTAATTTACGCGAAGGGCTGTCTTTAACAGAATATATAATTTCTTGCTACGGAGCCCGAAAAGGGGTTGTGGATACTGCTGTACGAACCTCGGATGCGGGATATCTTACGCGCCGACTTGTTGAAGTAGTTCAACACATTGTTGTACGTCGAGCAGATTGTGGAACCACCCGAGGGGTTTCCGTAAGTCCTCGAAATGGGACGATGCCCGAGTCCGAAAGAATTTTTCTTCAAACATTAGTTGGTCGTGTATTAGCAGAGGATATATATATGGGCTCACGGTGCATCGCCACCCGAAATCAAGATATTGGATTTGGGCTTGTCAATCGATTCATAACCTTTCAAACACAAATACTATTTATTCGAACCCCTTTTACTTGTAGGAGTACATCTTGGATCTGTCGATTATGTTATGGTAGGAGTCCCACTCATGGCGACCTGGTCGAGTTGGGAGAAGCTGTAGGTATTATTGCGGGTCAATCCATTGGAGAACCGGGGACTCAACTAACATTAAGAACTTTTCATACTGGAGGAGTCTTCACGGGTGGTACTGCAGAACATGTACGAGCCCCGTCGAATGGAAAAATCCAATTTAATGAAGATTTCGTTCATCCCACGCGTACGCGTCACGGGCATCCTGCTTTTCTATGTTCTATAGCGTTATATGTCACTATTGAGAGTGAGGATATTCTACATAATGTAACTATTCCACCTAAAAGTTTTCTTTTGGTTCAAAATAATCAATATGTCGAAGCAGAACAAGTAATTGCTGAAATTCGTGAGGTACCATACACTTTGAATTTGAAAGAGAGAGTTCGAAAACATATTTATTCTGACTCAGAGGGAGAAATGCACTGGAGTAATGATGTGTACCACGCACCTACATTTACATACAGTAATGTTCATCTTTTACCAAAAACAAGTCATTTATGGATATTATCGGGGGGTTCGTGGAGATCCAGTGCAGTCCCCTTTTCACCGCACAAAGATCAAGATCAAATGAATATTTATTCCCTTTCTGTAGAACGAGGGTCAATTTCGACTCTCTCGGTGAATAATGATCCACTAAGATACAAATTACTTCGTTCATATTTTTCTGGTAAAAAAAAAAAAGACAAGATTCCTAATTATTCAGAACCCGTCCATTGGAATCTCATAGACCCGGCGATTTTACACGGGAATTCTCAGTTATTGGGAAAAAGACGAGGAAATAGATTTCTCGTTCCAATCCAATCGATTCAAGAAGGAAAGAAAGAGTTAATGCCTCATTCAGGTATCTCGATTGAACTACCAATAAATGGGATTTTCCGTAGAAATAATAGTATTTTTGCTTATTTCGATGATCCCCGATACAGAAGAAAGAGTTCGGGAATTACTAAATATGGGACTCTGGGCGTGCATTCAATCGTTAAAAAAGAGGATTTTATTGAGTCTCGACCAATAAAAGAATTGAAGTCAAAATACCAAATGAAACTAGATCCATTTTTTTTCATTCCCGAAGAAGTGCATATTTTACCCGAATCCTCTTTGATAATGATACGAAATAATAGTCTCATTGGAATAGATACACGAATTGCTTTCAATATAAATACAAGAAGCTACGCGGACGGATTAGTCCGAATGGAGAGAAAAAAAAAGAGAATTGAACTTAAAATCTTTTCAGGAGATATTCATTTTCCTGGGGAGACCGATAAGATATCCCGACACAGTGGGATCTTGATACCTCCCGGAAAAGTAAACATCGGTTTTAAGGACTCTAAAAAATGGAAAAATTGGATCTATGTTCAACGGATCACATCTACTAAGAAAAAGTATTTTGTTTTAGTTCGCCCTGTAGTGACATATAAGATATCAGATGGTCTAAATTTACCAACATTCTTCCCTCCAGATTTTTTACAAGAAAGGGATAATATGCAACTTAGAGTTGTCAATTATATTGTTTATGGAAATGCCAAACCCATTCAAGGAATTTCTGATACAAGTATTCAATTAATTCGGACTTGTTTAATTTTGAATTGGAACCAAGAAATAAAAAGGTCTTCTATCGAGGAGGTATGTACTTCTTTTATTGAAGTAAGTACAAATGGTTTGGTTCGAGCTTTCCTAAGAATCGACTTAGTAAAATCCGCTATTTCGTATCGCAGAAAAAGGAATGATCTCTCAGGTTCAGGATTCATTTCCGATAATGTATCAGATCAGACCAACATCAATCCTTTTTATTCCATTTATAAAAAGAGAAAAACGGAACAATCACTTAACCCCCAAAATCACGGAACTATTCGTACATTGTTAAATAACAATAAGGAATATCCTTCCTTGATAATTTTATCACCATCTAATTGTTTCCGAATGGACCTATTCAACGATATAAAATATCCCAATGTGAAAAACGAATTCATTTCAACAGATTCTATAATTCAAATTAGGAATTCGATCGGACCGTTAGGAACGGTCCTTAATTTTTTAAATTTTTATTCCTTTTATTATTTACTAACTCATAATCCGATCTTGATAACTAAGTATCTTCAACTTGAAAATTTAAAACGGACTTTTCAAGTGCTTAAATATTATTTAATGGATGAAAATGGGAGAATTTCAAATCGTGATCAGTATAGTAAAATCGTTTTCAATTTATTCAATTTGAATTGGTATTTTCTCCATCAAAGTTATTGTCCTAATTATTGGGAAGAAAGACCCACAATAATTAGTCTCGGTCAGTTTATTTGTCAAAATGGATATATAGCCAAAAAAGGACCCCCTTTAAAATCGGGTCAAGTTTTGCTTCTTCAAGTTGACTTTGTAGTAATAAGATTGGCTAAACCTTATTTGGCCACTCCAGGAGCAACCGTTCATGGACATTATGGAGAAACCTTTTACGAAGGAGATACCTTAGTCACATTTATATATGAAAAATCGAGATCCGGTGATATAACGCAAGGTCTTCCAAAAGTGGAACAGGTCTTAGAAGTGCGTTCAATTGATTCAATATCAATGAACCTAGAAAAAAGAATTGAGGGTTGGAACGAGTATATAACAAAAATTCTTGGAATTCCTTGGGGATTCTTGATTCGAACTGAGCTGACTATAGTGCAAAGTCGTATATCGTTGGTTACTAAGATACAAAAGGTTTATCGATCCCAAGGGGTACAAATTCATAATAGGCACATAGAGATTATTGTACGCCAAATAACATCAAAAGTGTTGGTTTCCGAGGATGGAATGTCTAATGTTTTTTTACCTGGAGAACTAATTGGATTGTTGCGAGCGGAACGAACAGGGCGCGCTTTAGAAGAATCGATCTGTTACCGCGCTATCCTATTGGGAATAACAAAAGCATCTTTGAATACTCAAAGTTTCATATCGGAAGCGAGTTTTCAAGAAACTGCTCGAGTTTTAGCCAAAGCAGCTCTTCGTGGTCGTATCGATTGGTTGAAAGGTCTAAAAGAGAATGTTGTTATAGGTGGGATGATCCCCGTTGGGACCGGATTTAAAAGATTACTGCGGCAACATAAGAATAAGAGCATTCCTTTGAAAAGTCAAAAGAAGAGTTTTTTCGAGGGGGAAATACGAGATATTTTGTTCTACCACGCAGGCTTATTTGGGTCGTGCCGTTCAAAAGAATTTCCATGATACACCTGAGGAATCATTTCGATCATATATCATTTAATGATTCCTAAAAAAAGTGTAGTAATACTTACTTTCTTTTGTTTTGGAATTCAATTTCCATTTGAAAAACTCTTTCTATATGGTCTTGAGGGGGTAATGGAAATTCAGATAATAATGAATAGAGGTTAGCGGTTTGAATTGTGTATTGACATCGATACGTCCAATCCACGGTAGAAGAAAAGGTTCCGTCGGAACAATTGGTTAGTTCAAGACAACCTCGTCACTTTTTTTAAACAAAAAAGAAAGAGGAAGTGTGGGAAGAAATGACAAGAAGATATTGGAACATAAATTTGGAAGAGATGATGGAAGCAGGAGTTCATTTTGGTCATGGAACTAGGAAATGGAATCCGAGGATGTCGCCTTATATTTCTACCAAGCGTAAAGGTATTCATATCACAAATCTTACTAAAACTGCTCGTTTTTTATCAGAAGCTTGTGATTTAGTTTTTGATGCAGCAAGTAAGGGAAAAGAGTTTTTAATTGTTGGTACAAAAACTAAAGCAGCCAATTCAGTAGTGCGGGCTGCAATAAGGGCTCGGTGTCATTATGTTAATAAAAAATGGCTCGGTGGCATGTTAACTAATTGGTCCACTACAGAAACTCGACTTCATAAGTTCCGGGACTTGAGAATCGAACAAAAGACGGGGAAATCCTACTGTCTTCAAAAAAAAAGAGACGCAGCTATGTTCAAGAGACAATTATCCCACTTGCAAACATATCTGGGCGGGATTAAATATATGACGGGGTTACCCGATATTATAATTATCGTTGATCAACAAGAAGAATATACAGCTCTTCGAGAATGTATCACTTTGGGAATTCCAACAATTTGCTTAATCGATACAAATTGTGATCCCGACTTTGCAGATATCTCAATTCCAGCAAATGATGACGCTATAGCTTCAATCCGATTAATTCTTAATAAATTAGTATTCGCAATTTGTGAGGGTCGTTCTAACTATATACGAAATACGTAATTAATAATAAGATAGAAATCTTTTTTTGAACTCCTGAAATTTATGGAATCGTTTACTATTCTCGAATTTGATTAGATTATCTAAATGAGATAAAAATGAGTGGGGATATTATGTTATTAGTTCGTATCAAAAAATTCAAATAAGCAAGTCGAAAAAGAGATGGTTGAATTAAAATAATTTCCTGGAATTTCCATTTCTGTCAGAGGGTAATATGAATGTTCTACCATGTTCCACCAACACACTAAAAGTGTTATACGAGATATCGGGTGTAGAAGTAGGCCAACATTTCTATTGGCAAATAGGAGGTTTTCAAGTCCATGGCCAAGTACTTATTACTTCTTGGGTTGTAATTGCTATCTTATTAGTTTCAGCCAGTATAGCTATTCGGAATCCACAAACCATTCCGAATGACGGGCAGAATTTCTTCGAATATGTCCTTGAATTCATTCGAGACGTGAGCCAAACCCAGATTGGAGAAGAATATGGTCCATGGGTTCCTTTTATAGGGACTATGTTCCTATTTATTTTTGTTTGTAATTGGTCAGGGGCTCTTTTACCATGGAAAATCATCCAGTTACCCCATGGAGAGTTAGCCGCACCCACGAATGATATAAATACTACTGTTGCTTTAGCTTTACTCACCTCAGTAGCCTATTTCTATGCGGGTCTTAGCAAAAAGGGATTAGGTTATTTCAGTAAATACATTCAACCTACTCCAATCCTTTTACCCATTAACATCTTGGAAGATTTTACAAAACCCTTATCGCTTAGTTTTCGACTTTTCGGAAATATTTTAGCCGATGAATTAGTAGTTGTTGTTCTTGTTTCTTTAGTACCTTCAGTAGTTCCTATACCTGTCATGTTCCTTGGATTATTTACAAGTGGTATTCAAGCTCTTATTTTTGCAACTTTAGCCGCCGCTTATATAGGAGAATCCATGGAGGGTCATCATTGACTTCACTTACAAATAGTTGTTTTTTGAATTGAGACCCAAATAATAGCGGAATTCAAGATAATCTACTTGGAGAACATCAAAATAGATAACTAATAAGGCCGTTATAATATACCGTAATAGGGAAAAAAGATTCCACTCAAAATAGTTAGGGGGGTTCTAAAAAAAAAAAAACGAAAGAGATCGAAAGGATCGGTTTCCTAAAATGAATGTCCTCTTTGGATGTATTCTTTTATTTTCTATAAATAAAAGAATATAAGAATATTTAAATAAATGATATTTTAGTTTATTTATAAATAAATATAAAATATTTAATAAAAAACAATTGAATAAATTCACAAGAAGAATAAAAGATTAAGAAAGAAAATAGAATAAAATCCTAATGAAAATTTCTATGAAATGATTCGCCTTAACCAATTTTTCCATTTTTCTATGTAAATTCGATCCATGCGGAATAATCATAAAGAAAGAGAAGAATTAAAAAACACGATTCAAAAAAAGAAATTAGCCAGTTCAAAATTGTGTATCTTGAATGCCTAGAATCCAATTATTATCGAATTCAGCTAGGGAGTTTTTCCCGTTCAAAAAGAATTCTAATGAATCTAAGATCAAAAAAAGTTGGTTTACATTCTGGAAGAAACACATGTATATGGGATATTAGATATTGAATAGTTATATATGACCTAAAAAATATCTAATACCCTAATACTATGAATTTCAATTGGGATTCCAATAGACGTCTTTGGTTTTTGATTCCTAAGAATCCAACTTCAAAAAGCGATAGAGAATCGGTTCTGATGATTCAATAATTTTATTCTATTATTTCAATTTTGAGTTTTTAGTTACTCTGTTTGGATGAAACTGCGTGATGGAATAATTCATCTATAATTCATTGAATGATTGTATCATTAACCATTTTTTTTTGTGAGGAATTTTACTTATCATGAATCCACTAATTTCTGCCGCTTCTGTTATTGCTGCTGGGTTAGCTGTCGGACTTGCTTCTATTGGACCTGGGGTTGGCCAAGGGACTGCTGCGGGCCAAGCTGTAGAGGGGATCGCAAGACAACCCGAGGCAGAGGGAAAAATAAGAGGTACTTTATTGCTTAGTCTGGCTTTTATGGAAGCATTAACAATTTATGGATTGGTTGTCGCTTTAGCACTGTTATTTGCGAATCCTTTTGTTTAATCTTGTCTTAAACACTTAAACACTTAAACAATCACAAATATATAGATATAGAAGAATTTGACTTCTTTTTTTTGTCTGCATTTATTTTAGTCAGGACTTATACTTTGCTCCTTGCTTTTTTGAATTATATCAATAATTCACTCTTACAATTTACAATAGGGGACACTAATCCCTGCCCGGGAAGGACAGATTTAAAGATGAGTAATTAGCATAGCGATCCGCTTTCTTCCTCCCCGTTCTTATAAATTGAAACTTAAGGAGTCTTCCAACAAACGAAATATTCCGAAATTGATAGCTAATTCTAAGATTCTAAGAAGTATTATTTTCATTAGGATTAGGAATTTTTTTTTTTGAAAAAATCCATTTTGAAATGAATTCTATAGATATAAGAAATTCATATAAATCAAATATAAGAATATATAGAAGTAGATATAAGGGAAGTGATACAAAAAAGAAACTCTATTCTTGTTTTTTTATCTATCTGTAAAAGAAAGGGGATTGTATGAAAAATTTAACCGATTCTTTCCTTTCCTTGGGCCAATGGCCGCTGGCCGGGAATTTCGGGTTTAATACCGATATTTTAGCAACAAATCCAATAAATCTAAGTGTAGTATTTGGTGTATTGATCTTTTTTGGAAAGGGAGTGTGTGCGAGTTGTTTATTTCAAGAATAGGCTGAACCGGTCCAGCTGCACTTTTTTTCAATTAGTTTTATTTTGACTAGTCAAAATAAAATTGATGCATGATCTCGCGAATTACTTATTAATTTTGAAATTGATTGAATTTTATCAATTCATAAAAAATGATCTTTTCAATATTTAAGAAACGTAGCATTTCGTAATTCATTGGTAAATCCGCTTTGATTCTCAATCAACCAATAATGCGGGACTAATTATATGGTTAAAGTGAAACCTTTGAAGTCCAAACATAGCATGGTATTCTTTCTACTACTATCCTCATTTGAAATTTCAAATGAAGGACTAGTTGAAATCTTTTGTTCGATATAGAACGCTCATATCGAGAAAATGATTCGAAACCCTTATTGTATTGCAAAAGGGTCATACTCTTTTTTTCTATATTATCTTATCAA